TTCATTGTTGCCGGTATTGACATGTAGAACGGGACTCTATCTTTATTCTCGTCCGATTAATCAGTTCTTCAAAAGATCTATCAGATTATGGAGTGAATGGTTTGATCAATGAATATTCGATTTTTTCTTCAATATGGAATCGATTGACAACAATTCTTCTGTATTATGTATACAGGTTTATCCTTCATCTTTTCTGAAGTTTCGATAGAAGGATTCCTCTACTAACGTAAGACAATCAACTCCATTCGTTAGAACAGCTTCCATCGAGTCTCTGCACCTATCCTTTTTTATTTTCGCTTTCTGAACCTTTGTTTGTTTTCGGAAAACGTGATTTGGCTCAGGATTGCCCATTTTTATTAATTCCAGGGTTTCTCTGAATTTGAAAGTTATCACTTAGTAAGTTTCCATACCAAGGCTCAATCCAATTAAGTCCGTAGCGTCTACCGATTTCGCCATATCCCCCTTTTTGAGATGAAAATCTCATTGTGATCTCGTTCCCCTTTTTCTTTCATTTATACCGGAACCGTTGAATTCATTAGATAGATGCCGATTCCTGTCTCGAAAAAGTGTTTTCTCCTCTTTGTCTTTGATTTCTTGTCTATCTTCTTTCATCTTCTATAGGAGGCTTATATTCGGTCCAATCAAAAACGATTTTATCATTTCTGTATCGGCAATTCAATATAGGTGGATAAATAGGCTATAAATATGTCTCTCTTCCACTCATTTCCCCATGAAATTTCGACTACTTGAACGGTCGATTCTTTTTTTTTATATGATTTGATTTTTGAATTCAAAAATCAAATCATATAAAAAAAAAGAATATTTAATTGTGATAAAAAAAATGGAAATTCTATATCGCTAGATTAATCGTTATCTTCTATAATATTTAACAGTTATTTGAAATTCTATATTCTATTCTTTAATATATTCATATTCATTATGAATATCGAATATGAATAGCTAAGAATTCAAATAGTATAATAGTGAATAACAAAGATTCTAAGAGTTTATTGAATTCCTATGCATGTCGAATTTATGTTATGTGAGCCTGCTTAGCTCAGAGGTTAGAGCATCGCATTTGTAATGCGATGGTCATCGGTTCGATTCCGATAGTCGGCTTTTCTCTATTTATTTTATTCTATGTTTTACATGATTGATAATGCATCTTTGAAATCAAAGAATATTGAAAAAAAATGTCTTCCTCTTTTGGCAAAAGCCATTGATTTATTATGTGATAGGAATTTCCAACTATCTAACGAAAAGAATCTTTTTCTTTTTCTATATATAGAATAGAAAGATCTGGATATTTATCCAACTCATCTCATTATTCTTTAATAGAATAATACTTCAGTAAATTTCGCTTTATTTAGAATTTAGTTCATTTTTAGTTTAGGTTTATTCTGTAGAATGAAATTTCATCAATAAGAATTAATAATTAAATAGAAATAAGAAGAAGGAGTTTTTATGTCGCGTTACCGAGGTCCTCGTTTCAAAAAAATACGCCGCCTGGGGGCTTTACCAGGGCTAACTAATAAAAGGCCCAGAGCTGGAAGTGATCTTAGAAACCAATCGCGTTCCGGGAAAAAATCCCAATATCGAATTCGCCTAGAAGAAAAACAAAAATTGCGTTTTCATTATGGTCTTACAGAACGACAATTACTTAAATACGTTCGTATCGCCGGAAAGGCAAAAGGGTCAACAGGTCAGGTTTTACTACAATTACTTGAAATGCGCCTGGATAACATTCTTTTTCGGTTGGGTATGGCTCCGACTATTCCGGGAGCTCGCCAATTAGTTAACCATAGACATATTTTAGTCAATGGTCGTATAGTAGATATACCAAGTTATCGCTGCAAACCCCGAGATACTATTGCGGCGAGGGATGAACAAAAATCTAAAGCTCTAATTCAAAATTCTCTCGATTCATCCCCCCATGAGGAATTACCAAACCATTTGACTCTTCAACCATTCCAATATAAAGGATTAGTCAATCAAATAATAGATAGTAAATGGGTCGGTTTGAAAATAAATGAATTGCTAGTTGTAGAATATTATTCTCGTCAGACTTAAACCTAACAAAAAGAAAATCAACACTAATAAGAATAAGGGTTCGACCCATTTTGCTCCCTTTCGGCGAAGTAAATTAACCTAAGGTTAAGATAAATAAGGGTTTGATCCGGATTTTTCTTCCATTTAGGTATCATAGACCGAGAGGGAGATTTTCATTCCTTGTCTACTCTACTCTTTTCTTTACACAGTATTTTCCGTACCACAGCCATTAGGAATAGAGAATTCATATCAAAGAAAGGCCTAACTGTTGGAATAGTCGTATCCATTGCTATTTGATCTATTGTGGTTAGTAAGATCGATGAATTAGGTGAAGGTACGGAAAGAGAGGGATTCGAACCCTCGGTAAGCAAAAGCCTACATAGCAGTTCCAATGCTACGCCTTCAACCACTCGGCCATCTCTCCTACATAATGATTATGACCCAAAAACCT